TCTGATTTGAGATATTATGGGCAATTAACCAACCTATTACTGTACTGAACTGAATCCGATGGTTTAAAATAAGTATAAAATTCAAAAATAGAAAATTAATGAAAAGTTGGTATCAAGCCGTTTTCTCCAAAATGGACTAGATTCTATTGAAAAAGAAATGATCAAAATTGAAGTTATTTTCAAATCCAATTCTTTTATTCCAAATATTCCAAAATTACTTAAATAAGCGGATAAATTAATTTTTTTTTTTAGTACTATCTATAATGACTGATGAATCAAGAACTTTCAATTAGAACTAAACAAATTCTGTCAATTGATTTTTTCTTACCGTCGTATCTGAAAAAATGGAAACTTAGGTAAGTGTTTTATCAACATATGTAGCAAAAGAAGATATCTAATTTAGCTCTTTCATGCCTACTATAACTAGTTATTTCGGTTTTCTATTGGCTGCTTCAACTATAACCCCAGCTCTATTAATTGGTTTGAACAAGATACGACTTATTTGAAATGAATTGAATGAACAAATTCATAAAAAGAAATATTTCTTTTTCAGGTATTCTACGGCTCCTTCCCGTGTCAATTGTTAATTCTTGGTCATTGAGATTCGCGGATTTTTCAGATTAATATTTAGGGATAGATCTTACCTTTCTTTTTATCTCCTCAAACAAATCGAAATGATTGAAGTTTTTCTATTTGGAATCGTCTTAGGTCTAATTCCTATTACTTTAGCAGGATTATTTGTAACTGCATATTTACAATACAGACGCGGTGATCAGTTGGACCTTTGATTGAATAACATTTTTTTTTTTTTTTTTTGACCTCCTCCTTGCAGGAGGTCAAATTCAAGTTGCAATTCAACTGCGTTTTGGTAAGTTTTTTTATTGTGATTCGAAATAACATAAAAAGAATCACGCTCTGTAGGATTTGAACCTACGACATCGGGTTTTGGAGACCCGCGTTCTACCGAACTGAACTAAGAGCGCTTTCTTATGCCAGGAGATACGATTGTAAAGAAAAGGATTTTTGCATTTTTGTACCCCCAATACGTCTTGCATACATTGGTATGAAAAAATGAAAGATTATGTCCGATTTTATTTAATTGATCTCACTCAATTAATCCCTCGTTACCGCCCATAGGAGAAGTAATAGGTAGGGATGACAGGATTTGAACCCGTGACATTTTGTACCCAAAACAAACGCGCTACCAAGCTGCGCTACATCCCTTTTCAAAATTGTTGTACAGTGTCATTGTACAAAATCCATGTCTTGTTTTCCATATCGTTATTTTCTCCTCTATCCATATAGAATTTTCTTGTCATTTCTTCTTTTTGGTTTCATATAATAAAATAATTATATACATCTGAAACCTAACGTATAAAAAAAGAATGAATATTTATCGGTAATGCTTAGGAAGAAGGGGATCCCCCTTTTTTAGGAACAGGGATAGGAAAATCTCATCTACTGTTCATTATACATATCCGTTTTTGTTAGGAATTCTGTACAAAAAAAAAATACAAATGATCTTGAACTACAGCATCTGACCATATATGTATTACAATAAAGAAGGAGGATTTTCAATGCAAGATATAAAAACATATCTTTCCACAGCACCTGTGCTAACTACTCTATGGTTTGGGTCTTTAGCGGGTCTATTGATAGAAATTAATCGTTTATTCCCAGATGCTTTGTCATTCCCTTTTTTTTCATTCTAGTTATTGATATGCGAAAAAATGAAGAAAATTTGAGATACAATTCTACGCGACGTGACTAAAACTTCGCCCCCCCCCTTTTTTCAGTTCTTTAAGATAGGAAGGAAAGAAAAATAAAAAGTGTATTGAACCTCAGCAAAAATCCGGTGGATCTAAGATCCTATTTTGGAGAACAGAAATGGAAAGAGGGTCCAGTGTAAGGTAAATAAAAGCTCCACGAAAGCATAGCATAGAAAAAGATACTTAAATGAAATACTGGGATTAGAATACGAATAATTGATAGTTAGAAAAAATTGTATTACTTACATTATTACTATATAAATAATATTCTATTAATATTAATTAGAATTACATAATTAGAATGAAAACTTTAGAAATGGAATTTCTAGTTAGTAACTTCTATTGATATTTGATATTGATTTTTTTTTTTCTTTTTTGTTCTTTTCGTCTTCTTAGGTTCGGGTCGAAAATAGAAGAGTTAAGTCGATCAAACAAAAATTCAAAGGAGGTTCATGGCTAAGGGTAAAGATGTACGAGTTAGAGTTATTTTGGAATGTACAAGTTGTATCCAAAATGGTGTCAATAAGGAATCGCCGGGCATTTCTAGATATATTACTCAAAAGAATCGACACAATACACCCAGTCGATTAGACTTGAGAAAATTTTGTCGCTATTGTCACAAGCATACGATTCATGGGGAAATAAAGAAATAGATCGAACGGAACACGTGTGTATGATCTTTCAAATCAAAGGAGCAGGAAAAGGAAGAACTTAACATTACCACATATACATATATATATAATATATAAAATACAAATAAAACCTATTTTGGTCGGATCTGAAATGAATAAAAAAATAGAATTTTAGAGATAAGGAATAAACCATGGATAAATCCAAGCAACCTTTTCGTAAATCCAAGCGATCTTTTCGTAGGCGTTTTCCCCCAATTGAATCGGGGGATCGAATTGATTATAGAAACATGAGTTTAATTAGTCGATTTATTAGTGAACAGGGAAAAATATTATCTAGACGGGTGAATAGATTGACCTTGAAACAACAACGATTAATTACTATTGCTATAAAACAAGCTCGTATTTTATCTTTGTTACCTTTTCTTAATAATGAAAAACAGTTTGAGAGAGCAGAGTCGATCCCTAGAACTACTGGTCCTAGAACCAGAAATAAATAGATATACTCTTCCATTGATTCAAAACTCTAATTGGAACTCAAGCTCAGATTGATGTTCGAAAAAACCTCAAATCCAGATTTGATTCTTGTGTTATAAGAAACAATAAATAGGGAAAGGAAAGAAGGAATCTTTTTTTTTGAAAGATGCTTATTCATTCCTACTACTTATCTAAATTTCTTAATTTATTTTTGTTCTATCTTCCCGGAGGCCGTTCTCCGGGGAATTCAATTCTGTTTCAAGCATTCCTATATATGACTTTAGAATGGAATCCCTTTTATTTGATAATCTTATTGGAAATCATGTAAAGACAATTCTTATTTGATATAGCTATTTGCGCAAGTATTTTACGATTAAGAAGCAATTGCTTCTTGTACAGATTGTGTATTAATCTACTATAACTACGAAATACCCCATTCTCACGAACTGCTGCATTTATCCGAGTGATCCACAAACGACGAAAGTCCCTCTTTTGCCTGTCCCTATCTCGATGAGAGGAAACCAAAGCTCTCATTTTCTGTTGAGTAGCGGTTCGGGTAAGCCTTGAATGAGCCCCTATAAAGGTTGATGCAAATAAACGAATTTTTGTTCGACGTCTCCGAGCTATATATCCTCGTTTAACTCTGGTCATTGAATCAAATTAAACTTTAATGAATAACTAATTGATTTCTCTTCTTTCAGTCATCCTTTTATCCCCCGATTGATTAATAACAAAACGGATTTTTCCAATATATAAAATATAAATTCCAATGGCTTTTGCTACTATGACCTTCCCAACCACTATTTTTTTTTTCTTTTATTTATTTAATATCGCTAGAATTTCCTATTTCCAGGTAAAATACCTGGAAGAAAAAAAAAAATAGTGGGTTCCATCGTTTCTATGGTTACTTCGTAAACGGTGAGGTCCTCTCTATACACCGGAGCCTCCTCTTTCATTTAATCAAATGTTATTGTGAACTTGTATAGTTCACTCTCCTTGGCTCTACCAATCAATTATACAGTAATAGCTCTTTTCACAAGAAAGGATATCCATACAGTGACGGCATTTAATTATGAAAGTTGGCTAGGTAGCTGACCTTGTTAGTCCGTTCTTTCAAAAATAGGAGCATAACCTTTTTACTTCTTATAGTACTATTTCCTCCGCTTAATGGATAACTATTTGCTATGCTACCAATGGGGAATTGCTTCTCATCTCAAATTGAGGTGATTGGATTTGCACCAATGGAAACCATAAATTTCAACTTCATACACAAAAAATATAGGTATATGATAGATCTTCTTTTTTTTTTTTTAGTTTTTAGATAGTAAATGGCTTTTTCCACTCTATCTATCCTATTCATTGGTACTGGTGATTGGTACTGGAAAAATTGTTTCATTTGTTCGAACTCATGATCTAAACGAGTCGCACATACACCCTAGTACATGTTCCCCTACGCTGAGGACATCCTCGAAGCGCGGGGGATTTCGTGATATTTCTTATTGGCTGTCTTGTGTTTCTAATAAGTTGTTTAATTGTCGGCATATCATAATATATATAACAAAATAGGTTGGTTTAGATCGATCTTAACCTGATGATTGATGATTATGAATTATTTCCATTCAATATAAAATCGCGGAAAATTCTAATTATGGTTTGAAGCGGAATCATGTATTGTATTTACACGGAATCCCCAGTATTTTCATTTTCGACCGCTACAAGATCAACAATTCCATGAGCTTGGGCTTCTGTTGCTGACATAAAAACATCTCTTTCCATGTCTTCGGATATAACCCATAAAGGGTTGCCCGTTCTTTGTACATAAACCTTTGTGAGGGTTTCGCGAAGTTTCAGTAGTTCTTCCGCTTCCAGGAGAAATTCGCCTGCTTGCGCCTCATAAAAAGAACTAGCAGGCTGGTGAATCATAACCCTGATAATATTTGATATAACATCATGCATGAACGGTTCTTCTATCTCGCACGATTGGGCTAAAGTAAGGGATAAAAAAACAAGAAGAAAAAAAAAACAAATAGAATTGAACAGCCGTACAGGCATCTTTTTTGCATTGCATACGGCTCTGCAATGGAATTTCCTTTCTATTCTATCGAAGAAAAAAATAGAATCCATCCGATCCAGATCGTTGAATGATCCATTTACCACCCTTCCTTTCGTATTGTAGGAGTAAAAAAATACTATGATGGTTCTGTTGCTTTCTATATTTATCTCGCCTGCGATTTAGCAATCCCAAAGTTTCTTTTTGATATGATCAAATAAGGAAAAATGATCTTTTTTTTTTTTCATTTTCGCACTCTTTCTTTCGTAACATAAATATCAGAAAGAGACTTCTGGTGTGGAAGAAAAATGGTTTGTGACGCTGAAAATGTACTCCCGACACATAAATAAAATAAAATAAAATCGGAAATAACCTTTGTTTCATACTACTATCTCGATACAAAATTTCGTGTTAGGAAAAACAATAATAGTTTGTTCATATTGAACTCGAAGTGCCATGCTATTATTACCTATTATTCACATTCGATATGGCGAAGGCATAGTCTTCTTCTTTTTTTTTTCAAATAAAAACTCATTGGCGCCAAGCGTGAGGGAATGCTAGACGTTTGGTAATTTCTCCTCCGACCAGAATAAAAGATCCCATTGAAGCGGCTAATCCCATGCATATTGTATGTACATCAGGCGAAACAAATTGCATAGTATCATAAATGGCTATTCCTGGTATTACCCATCCGCCGGGGGAGTTTATAAACAAATAAAGATCCTTAGTATCATCTTCTATACTGAGATATACCATGAGACCAACAAGTTGATTTGAGATCTCGCTATCAACTTCTTGGCCTAAAAAAAGTAATCTTTCTCGATAAAGTCGGTTGATTAGGACAAAATTGTATCCCTTTTGAACCGTACGTGCACCTTTGGATGCATACGGTTCAAAAAAATTGCGAAAAAAAGAATCAACGTGTCGATTCCAATCCTATCTCTTTTTTTTTTTTAACAGATTTCTGTTTTTCTAATGAAAATGAGGGGGTTTTTCTTCTATTTTTCAAAAAAATATGAGTTTTCGCTCCCTTACCTAAAAAAAAAAGAATTTACGGAACTTAACTTATTTATTTTTATTGAATTAACCTTCATTGATGTATTGTTTCGTCGAGATTCAAATCACGATGTCATTTTCTTGTTCCTGAATGGGTTCTTTCAATTCTTTTAGGTTCATGTTCTACTCCGGGGAAAGGTCTACCCGAATTCCATTTGCACATATAGGACAAATGATCTCAGTACCATTTCTTTTTGCTACGACTTTTTTCAATTCGTTTCATGCCTCCCCCAAACTATTCAATGTATTCATCATACTGGTTGGCATGGCAGTTTGAGATCACCCCTATAATTAAATACTAAGAATCGTCTATGCTACAAGTGGTAATTGTACATATATTACTATTACCAATTTGGTATTTTCTGAACGGAGCCTGGATACTTGATTTTATTAGTCCAAGTCAACCATAAATTCTTCTAATTGATAATATTGATCCTCAATATAAATTGATCTAATTTCACTTCACGCTCCGAATGATTGATTCTTCAATCAATACAATATTTCTTGGGCGAAACAGAGGATATCTCAATCGGGGGAGAAAACGGGTAAATCCCATATGACCCAATATGTCTGACAAGTCGCACTATACGTCAACCCAAACTGCATCTTCCTCTCCAGGACTCCGAAAAGGTACTTTTGGAACACCAATAGGCATTAAATTAAAGAAAAAAATGAAGTACTATACTTCACTTTAATATGGAAACGTAAGAATCCGTTTATTGTCTTCATCATTTTTTTTTCTGTTTATTCCAGTTTATACATAAATTGGAAGGTTTTTAGAGAAAGACAGAATGAATAAATCAAAATCTTAATGAAGGGATCGACTGTTCGAATAATAAACAAGTATCCATGCATTCGTTCCCACAAAATGGGACCAATGCTCCCATTGCGTATTGGTACTTATCGGGTATAGAATAGATCTGCTTCTCTTTGTTCTTACGAACAGAATTTTTCCGTTATTTTCAACGGAATAGAATAAATAGTAACCTTTTCTCATACAGAATCCGCTGAAAAGTACATAACATAGTATATTCCAATGCGATAAAGTTACATAGTGTCTATTTTTCTTTGATAAAGGGGAATTTCCATGGGTTTGCCTTGGTATCGTGTTCATACTGTCGTATTGAATGATCCCGGTCGATTGCTTTCTGTCCATATAATGCATACGGCCCTAGTTTCGGGTTGGGCCGGTTCGATGGCTCTATACGAATTAGCGGTTTTTGATCCCTCTGACCCCGTTCTTGATCCAATGTGGAGACAAGGTATGTTTGTTATACCCTTCATGACTCGTTTAGGAATAACCAATTCGTGGGGTGGTTGGAGTATTTCAGGAGGAACTATAACCAATCCGGGTATTTGGAGTTATGAAGGCGTGGCAGGGGCACATATTGTGTTTTCTGGCTTGTGCTTTTTGGCGGCCATCTGGCATTGGGTGTATTGGGACCTAGAAATTTTCTGTGATGAACGTACGGGAAAACCCTCTTTGGATTTGCCCAAGATCTTTGGAATTCATTTATTTCTTTCAGGGGTGGCTTGCTTTGGTTTTGGCGCATTTCATGTAACAGGCTTATATGGGCCTGGAATATGGGTGTCTGATCCTTATGGACTAACTGGAAAAGTACAATCTGTAAGTCCAGCGTGGGGCGCGGAAGGTTTTGATCCTTTTGTTCCAGGAGGAATCGCCTCTCATCATATTGCAGCAGGTACACTGGGCATATTAGCGGGCCTATTCCATCTTAGTGTCCGTCCGCCTCAACGTCTATACAAAGGATTACGTATGGGAAATATTGAAACTGTACTTTCTAGTAGTATCGCTGCTGTTTTTTTTGCAGCTTTTGTTGTTGCTGGAACTATGTGGTATGGTTCAGCAACTACCCCAATCGAGTTATTTGGTCCCACTCGTTATCAGTGGGATCAGGGATACTTCCAGCAAGAAATATATCGAAGAGTTGGTGCTGGACTAGCCGAAAATCTGAGTTTATCGGAAGCTTGGTCTAAAATTCCCGAAAAATTAGCTTTTTATGATTACATTGGTAATAATCCGGCAAAAGGAGGATTATTCAGAGCGGGCTCAATGGACAGCGGAGATGGAATAGCTGTTGGATGGTTAGGACACCCCGTCTTTAGAGATAAAGAAGGGCACGAACTTTTTGTACGTCGTATGCCTACTTTTTTTGAAACATTCCCGGTAGTTTTGGTAGATGGAGACGGGATTGTGAGGGCAGATGTTCCTTTTCGAAGGGCAGAATCAAAGTATAGTGTTGAACAAGTCGGTGTAACCGTTGAGTTCTATGGTGGCGAACTCAATGGAGTCAGTTATAGTGATCCTGCTACTGTGAAAAAATATGCTAGACGTGCACAATTAGGTGAAATTTTTGAATTAGACCGGGCTACTTTGAAATCCGATGGTGTTTTTCGTAGCAGTCCAAGGGGTTGGTTCACCTTTGGGCATGCTACGTTTGCTTTGCTCTTCTTTTTCGGACATATTTGGCATGGCGCTAGAACCTTGTTCAGAGATGTTTTTGCTGGTATTGATCCAGATTTGGATGCTCAGGTGGAATTTGGGACATTCCAAAAACTGGGAGATCCGACTACAAGGAGACAAGTAGTTTGATACAAGATTGCTCTGGTATCTTTCACCTCTTTTTTTTTGAATAGGGTACCCGAGAAATATTGACTTGAATCACCTTCTTTTCTTTGATTCTTTCCCTTTTTTTATATGGTATGGTAAATGATCCCACCCAAACGAATAGGTGTGAAAGCTATAATTGTAAACCACGATCGAATCTATGGAAGCATTGGTTTATACATTCCTTTTAGTCTCGACTTTAGGGATAATTTTTTTCGCTATCTTTTTTCGAGAACCGCCTAAGGTTCCGACTAAAAAATGAAATGATTTTTTATTATATCCACTGAAGTAACGAGCCTCCCATATTGGGAGGCTCATTCTTTCAACTAGTCTAGTCCCCGTGTTCCTCGAATGGATCTCTTAGTTGTTCAGAGGGTTGCCCAAAAGCGGTATATAAGGCGTACCCCGTAAAGCTTACAAGTAAACCAGATATGAAGATGGCGACTAGAGTTGCTGTTTCCATTTTTAGATAATTTCAAGATCACAATAGATCTACGATAAGATCGTTTATTTACAACTACAACGGAATGGTATACAAAGTCAACAGATCTCAACCAATGATTAAATAAGATTTATGGCTACACAAACCATTGAGGGTAGTTCTAGATCTAGACCAAGACAAACTACCGTAGGGAATTTATTGAAACCATTGAATTCGGAATATGGTAAAGTAGCTCCGGGCTGGGGGACTACACCACTTATGGGAGTCGCAATGGCTCTATTTGCGATATTCTTATCTATTATTTTGGAAATTTATAATTCTTCAGTTTTACTGGATGGAATTTCGATGAGTTAGGTTCATAAGAACTATGAAGCCCTAGTTTTTCAATAAAAAAAAATTACTTAAGACTCGGATTTATAGACCATTCTGGTAGTTCGACTGTGGAATTTCTTTGTTTCGGTATTTCCGGAATATGAGCGTGTGACTTGTTATAATTGATCCTATTGATAATACAGAGAATGATCCTGTCATCTCTATCAAGATGATTCTACCTCGTCGGATATTTATCCTAATATCCGGAGCACGGAGTATATAGAATAGATCAAGAAAAGAAATATTTGAACTATGATTCATACCTACTATTCAGACCTCGCAACCGGACTCAAAAAAAAAACAATTTCAGATGGGTATTTCCTATCCAAAATCAAACGATTTTTCTTTCTTTAGACTTATTCATTTTGTCCGAAGGACAACTCTTTCTATAGATCTTGTTGAGTCATTACATCTACTCATTAAATAAGTGATGATCAAATGGTTTTTACTCAGAGAACCTTTGAATTTAGCTGGGGGCTATAAATCATCGTGGTTCTAGTATGAATCTGAGGTTTTAATTGATTCGTAGGGTCTCAACAAGAGAATTCCTATCAGATAGTAAAACAAGAGTCGATC